TTTGAACCTATTTGGAAACAACTTGAAAAAAGACTTATAAAAGTGAAAAAAAAACGTTTTCTAGCCCTAAAAATTATAAACGAAAGAGCAAAATGGTTTCGAAAAGTATCAAAAGAAAAAACAAGATGGGTTAGAAAAATAGTTCGATTTATAAAAAGAATAATGAAAGAACTTAAAAAAGCAAGTCTAATTCCATTATTTGGATTGAGGGAAGTATATGAATCGAATACAAAAAAAAAAAAATCACTAATAAGTAATCATATAAATCATGAATCGTCCATTCGAATTAGATCTGCGGATTGGACAAATTATTCACTGACAGAAAAAAAGATGAAAGATCTGGCTGATAAGACAAATACAATCAGAAATCAAATCGAAAAAATAACAAAAGAAAAAAAAAATATATTTATAACTACGTATATAAACATTAGTCCTAACGAAACAAATTGTGATGATAAAAGATTAGAATCACCAAAAAAGATTTGGCAGATATTAAAAAGAAGAAGTGCTCGACTAATGCGCAAATATCACTATTTTTTTTATTTGTTTATTGAAAGGATATACAAAGATATTTTTTTACGTATCATTAATATTCCCAGAATACATGTAAAAATTTTACTTCAATTAAAAAACAAAATAACGGATAATTCCAATGATGAAACAAATAAAAAAGGATTTTATATTGATCAAAATCAAAAAAATAAAATTTATTTTATTTCGACTATAAAAAAGTTTATTTCTAATATTAGAAATAAAAATTCGCAGATTTTTTGTGACCTTTCTTCGTTGTCACAGGCATATGTATTTTACAAATTATCACAAGCCCAAGTTATCAACAAGCATTACTTGAAATTTTTATTTCAATATCACGGAACAATTCCTTTTATTAAGGATAGAATAAAAAAAGATTTTTTTGGAACACACGGAATATTTCATTTCGAATCAAGGTATAATAAACTTAGCGGTTTTAAAATGAATGAATGGAAAAGCTGGTTAATGGGTAATGATCACTATAAATACAATTTATCTCAGACTAGATGGTCTAGATTAGTACCGCAAAATTGGCGGACTAGAATCAATAAAAATTTTATGGTTCAAAATAAAAACTCAACCAATTTTTATTCATATGAAAAAGACCGATTAATTCATTACAAGAAAGAAAACAATTATGCATATGCAGTAAATTCATTACCGAACCAAAAAGATAAATTAAAAAACTACAAATATGATCTTTTATCAAATAAATATCTGAATTATGAAGATAAGAAAGGTTCATATATTTATGGGTCGCCATTCCAAGTAAACCAGGCAAAAAGGATTTCCTATAATTACAATAATTATAATCCCGAACTTTTTTATTTGCCGAGAGATATAGATCTTGGAAACTATCTACGAGAAGATTCTATTATTGATAGGGATAAAAATCCGGATAGAAAATATTTTGATTGGAGAACTATTAATTTTTGTCTTAGAAAAAAGATCGATATTGAGGAATGGAGAAATAGAGATATCGGGGCCAGCGCCAACATTAATAAAAATACTAAGACGCGGACTAATTATTATCAAATAATTGATAAAATGGATAAAAAAAAAATGGATAAGAAAGTGTTTATGAATCCCCCGATTCATAAACAAATCTGCCCAACCAATCAAACAAAAACATTTTTGGACTGGATGGGAATGAATGAAGAAATCCTAAATTGTCCGATATCAAATCTAGAACTTTGGTTTTTACCAGAATTTGTGTCACTTTATAATACATATAAGATTCAACCGTGGATCATACCAATCAATTTACTTCTTTTTAAATTGAATATAAATAAAAACATTAGTAAAAATATCAACGCAAAGAAAAAAAAAGATAGATTATATAATCCAAAAAAATCTCTTGAATTAGAGAATCAAAATCAAGAAGAAAAACAACAGCCAGTCCAAGGAGATCTTGGATCATATGCACAAAATAACAAAAATATTGGATCTGATCTATCGAAAAAAAAAAATGTTAAAGAAGATTATCGGGGATCATACATTCAAAAAAGCAAAAATAAAAATAAATCCATGATAGGAGCGGAACTAGATTTCTTCCTGAAAAGATATTTTCTTTTTCAATTGAAATGGGATAATGCTTTTAATCAAAAAATACTCAATAATATCAAGGTATATTGCCTACTCCTTAGATTGAGAAATCCAAAGGAAATTGCTATATCCTCTATTCAAAGGGACGAAATAAGTTTGGATGTAATGCTGATTCCGAAGTCTACAACTCTTACAAAATTGATAAAAAGGGGACTATTGATTATTGAACCAGCTCGGCTATCCATAAAATGGGACGGACAATTTATCATGTACCAAACCATAGCTATTTCACGGGTGCATAAGAGTAAGCGCCAAACTAATCGAAGATACCAAGAAAAAAGAAATGTTGATAAGAATGGTCTTAATGAATCCATTGCACGACACGAAAATGGGAATATAAACGATAATTTTTATGATTTTATTGTTCCTGATAATTTTTTATCTCCTAGACGTCGTAGAGAATTGAGAATTCTCATTTGTTTCAATTCAAGAAATGTCAATGTTGGGGATAGAAATCAAGTATTTTGCAATGGGAACAATGTAAAGCGCTGTGGTCAATTTTTTTATGAGGATAAGTATCTTGATGTAGATACAAATCGATTTATTAAGTTCAAATTATTTCTTTGGCCAAATTATCGATTCGAAGATTTTGCTTGTATGAATCGCTATTGGTTTGATACCAATAATGGTAGTCGTTTCATTATGTCAAGGATACATATGTATCCACGATTGATAATTAGTTGATGATCCATTTACATTACATGGATCAAGCGGCATCTCTGACATGGTATATGAACACAAACAAATATATACAGCCTTATGTTGTTATATTAGATTATGGTACATGAGACTGATTACCTGACCTTGATCTTAGCAATTCTATCTAGTAAGTAATGAGTCGTCATAATCTTCTTATCTTAGGTCAAAATTCTTCTCTTTTGTAGGTTAGAAATTTTTTATCTATATTATCTATATTTGAATAAAATTGAAAAAAAAAAATTGTATTGATTATCAATTAAGTGAATTAAAAAAAAAAAGAAGTATACGAATAAATCCCGATTATTGTGTATAACAAATTAAAATGACTGGCATTATTATTACTGATTAGTAAAATCTATATTTGTAATGTAAATAAAGAAAAAGGGACGCAGAATTTTTTGTTATGGTTAAAAATTTATTCATTTCAGTTATTTCGCAAGAAGAAAAAAAAGAAAATCGGGGGTCTGTTGAATTTCAAGTATTCAGTTTCACCAATAAGATACGTAGACTTACTTCCCATTTGGAATTGCACAGAAAAGACTATTTATCTCAGAGAGGTCTACGTAAAATTCTGGGAAAACGTCAACGACTCCTGGCTTATTTGTCAAAGAAAAATAGAGTACGCTATAAAGAATTAATTAGTCAATTGGATATTCGGGAGCCAAAAACTCGTTAAGTTCATTTTTTTTTTTATTTATTTATAATATTTATTTATAATAATAATAATTAGAATTATAAATATTAATTATTATTTTTAATGAACTTCATTTGGTTTTCAGCAATTCGTGGAATAATGAATCGGGGAAAAAATATATGACTGTACCGACTACAAGAAAAGACCTCATGATAGTCAATATGGGTCCTCAACACCCATCAATGCACGGTGTTCTTCGACTCATCATTACTCTAGATGGGGAAAATGTTATTGACTGTGAACCCGTATTGGGTTATTTACACAGAGGAATGGAAAAAATTGCGGAAAATCGAACAATTATACAATATCTTCCTTATGTAACACGTTGGGATTATTTAGCTACTATGTTTACAGAGGCAATAACGGTAAATGGACCAGAACAGTTGGGAAATATCCAAGTACCGAAAAGAGCGAGCTATATTAGAGTAATTATGCTAGAACTGAGTCGTATAGCTTCTCATTTGTTATGGCTTGGCCCTTTTATGGCAGATATCGGTGCGCAGACCCCTTTCTTCTATATTTTCCGAGAGAGGGAATTGATATATGACCTATTCGAATCTTCCACAGGTATGCGAATGATGCATAATTATTTCCGTATCGGAGGGGTGGCTGCTGATCTACCTTATGGCTGGATAGATAAATGCTTGGATTTCTGTGATTATTTTTTAACAGGGGTTACTGAATATCAAAAGCTTATTACGCGTAATCCTATTTTTTTGGAACGAGTTGAAGGGGTGGGTATTATTAGTGGAGAGGAAGCAATAAATTGGGGTTTATCGGGACCAATGCTACGAGCTTCCGGAATTCCGTGGGATCTTCGTAAAATTGATCATTATGAGTCTTACGACGAATTTGATTGGGAAGTACAATGGCAAAAAGAGGGAGATTCACTAGCCCGTTATTTAGTCCGAATCGGTGAAATGGTGGAATCCATCAAAATTATTCAACAAGCCCTGGAAGGAATTCCAGGAGGGCCTTATGAGAATTTAGAGGTACGGCGTTTTGATAAAACAAAGGATTCTGAATGGAATGATTTTGATTATCGATTCATTAGTAAGAAACCTTCGCCCACTTTTGAATTGTCTAAACAAGAACTTTATGTGAGAGTAGAAGCCCCCAAGGGGGAATTGGGAATTTTTCTGGTAGGAGATCGGAGTGTTTTTCCCTGGAGATGGAAAATTCGTCCACCTGGTTTTATCAATTTGCAAATTCTTCCTCAGCTAGTTAAAAAAATGAAATTGGCCGATATTATGACAATACTAGGTAGTATAGATATTATTATGGGAGAAGTTGATCGTTGAAATGATAATTGATACGATAAAAGTACAAGCTATCAATTCTTTTTCCAGATCGGAATCCTTAAAAGAGGTTTATGGGCTCATATGGTTACTTATTCCTATTTTTACTCCTGTATTTGGAATCATAATAGGAGTGCTGGTAATTGTGTGGTTAGAAAGACAAATATCTGCGG